GTCTAAATATGAAGTATGAATCATAGTTTTAATACTTTAGAACCTATTTTCTATATTCCGTGCTCCAGATACTAGAATAAATATCTGACGGGGTAAAACCATCTCTATCAAGATGACAGATCCATTTTTTGTTCTGTACTATCAATAGGATCAATTATAACAAGTCACACACTCATATTCCGGAAATACAGAAACAAAGAAATTCCGCGGTCGAACTACCAAAAAAAATGGAATGGGCTACAAATAAAAGATCCAAATTTTTCACTTTACTGTCTATTGAAAAGCTAGTTAGTCGGTTCTTGTGAATCTAATTCATAGAAATTCCGTCCAATAAAATGGACGAATTATAAATCTCCAAAATAATAGATAGAAATATCGCAAATAGAGCCATTGCAACACCCATCAAAGGAGTAGTTCCCCACCCCGGAGCTACTTTACCATATTCTGAATTCAATGGTTTCAATAAATCTCCTACAACAGTTCGTCTTGGACCAGATCTAGAACTACTTTCAACGGTTTGTGTAGCCATAAATCCTATTTTTTATTCATTGAGATCTGTTGACTTTGTATACCACTCCGCTGTAAATAAAGGATCTTATCCTATAGATCCATTGTGGTCTTGAAATTATATAATAATGGAAACAGCAACCCTAGTTGCCATCTCTATATCTGGTTTACTTGTAAGTTTTACTGGGTATGCCTTATATACTGCTTTTGGGCAACCCTCTCAACAACTAAGAGATCCATTCGAAGAACATGGGGACTAGTTGAAGTAATGAGCCCCCAATATTGGGATATTGGGGGCTCATTACTTCAATTGAGATAATGAAAAATCATTTCACCTTTTTTTAGTTGGAACTTTAGGGGGTTCTCTAAAAAATATAGCGAAAAAAATGATTCCTAAAGTCGAGACTAAGAGGAATGTATAAACCAATGCTTCCATAGATTTGATCGTGGTTTACAATTATAGCTTTCATACCTGTTTATTTGGGATCATCTCCCGGATAAAGAAAAAGAAAGAACAAGAGTAAAACAAAATGTAATGATTCAAATCAAGATTTATCTGGTTCCCTATGTCAAATTCAAATCACAACAACAAAAAAAAAGTAGAAAAGGAACAAAAGAATGTTCTATCAGACTACCTGTCTTCTTGTAGTTGGATCTCCAAGTTTTTGGAATGCTCCAAATTCTACTTGAGTATCCAAATCTGGGTCGATACCAGCAAAAACATCTCTGAACAAGGTTCTAGCACCATGCCAAATGTGCCCGAAAAAGAAGAGCAGAGCAAACGAAGCATGTCCAAAAGTAAACCAACCCCTTGGACTGCTACGAAAAACACCATCCGATTTCAAAGTAGCACGATCTAATTCAAAAATTTCACCCAATTGAGCACGTCTAGCATATTTTTTCACTGTAGCGGGATCACTATAACTGACTCCATTGAGTTCGCCACCATAGAACTCAACAGTTACACCTACTTGTTCGACACTATACTTCGATTCTGCCCTTCGAAAAGGAACATCGGCTCTAACAATTCCGTCTCCGTCTACCAAAACAACCGGAAATGTTTCAAAAAAAGTAGGCATACGACGTACAAAAAGTTCACGCCCCTCTTTATCTCTAAAGATAGGATGTCCTAACCAACCGACGGCTATTCCATCTCCATTGTCCATTGAACCTGCTCTAAACAACCCCCCCTTTGCCGGATTATTGCCGATGTAATCATAAAAAGCTAATTTTTCAGGAATTTTAGACCAAGCTTCTGATAAACTTTGATTTTCCGCTAGCCCAGCACCAACTCTTCGATATATTTCTTGCTGGAAGTATCCCTGATCCCATTGATAACGAGTGGGACCAAATAATTCAATAGGAGTAGTTGCTGAACCATACCACATAGTTCCAGCAACAACAAAAGCTGCAAAAAAGACAGCAGCGATACTACTGGAAAGGACGGTTTCAATATTTCCCATACGCAATCCTTTGTATAGACGTTGGGGTGGACGCACACTAAGATGGAAAAGGCCCGCTAATATGCCCAATGTTCCTGCCGCAATATGATGAGACGCTATTCCACCCGGAACAAAAGGATCAAAACCTTCCACACCCCATGCGGGGTTTACGGATTGTACCCTTCCGGTTAGTCCATAAGGATCGGACACCCATATTCCAGGACCATACAATCCTGTTACATGAAATGCGCCAAAACCAAAACAAGCCACCCCTGCAAGAAATAAATGAATTCCAAAGATTTTGGGCAAATCCAAAGAAGGTTTTCCGGTACGTTCATCACAAAAGATTTCTAGATCCCAATAAACCCAATGCCAGATAGCCGCCAAAAAGCACAAACCCGAAAACACAATATGTGCCCCAGCCACACCTTCGTAACTCCAAATACCCGGATTCGTTATAGTCCCCCCTGTGATATTCCAACCGCCCCACGAATTGGTTATTCCTAAACGAGTCATGAAGGGTATAACGAACATACCCTGTCTCCACATTGGGTCAAGAACAGGGTCAGAGGGATCAAAAACTGCTAATTCATATAGAGCCATCGAACCGGCCCAACCAGCAACCAGAGCTGTATGCATTATATGGACAGAAAGCAAACGGCCGGGATCATTTAATACAACAGTATGAACACGATACCAAGGCAAACCCATGAAAGTACCCCTTATATCAACAAAAAATAGACACTATGTAACTTTATTGCACTGGAAAAAACTATACTATGGACCCTCCCCTTTCAGTAGATTATCTCGGGTAAAGGATTAATATTTGTTCTAGTTTTTTAGTAATAATGGAACAATTCTATTCGTAGGAACAAAAAGAAGCAGATCTATTCTATACCCGATAAGTAACAATACGCAATGGTGGTAGGGGGTTGACCCTATTTTATATGAGTGTTTATATCAGTGAATGCAGACATATTCATTTATCACCCCAAAGACCTATTCGTAAGAACTTTACATTATTCATTTTGTCTTCCTTTTTTATTTATGATTTATAAATACAATATGATAAAAACAAATCATTTTTAACACAATAAACCCATTCTTACGTTTCCATACCAAAGTGAGATATACGACTTCTTTTTTTCTCCATTTAATGCCCATTGGTGTTCCAAAAGTACCCTTTCGAAGTCCTGGAGAGGAAGATGCATCTTGGGTTGATATATAGTGCGACTTGTCAGATATATTGGGTCATATGGGATTTCCCCGTTCTCTCCCCCGATCGAGATATCCTCTCTTTCACCCCAAAAAAAATGGATTGAATCATCAAAAATTTGGAGCGTGAAGTGTAATGAAGTGCAATTAGATCTATTTTTTGATCTTTTTTTGGGGGGTATCCAGATTACTATTCTAAATTTAGAATAATTTATGGTTGGCTTGGTTGGACCAATAAAATGAAGCACCCAGGCTCTGTTTAGAAAAAAACCAATTGGTAATATATCTACGATTACTACTTCTATCATGTCATATATTTGACAGAAAACATGAAATAAGAAATTAAGAAAAAAAGGAAGTCGTAGCAAAAAGACATGGTATTGCAGTATTTGTCCTATATGTGCAAATAAAAATCGGGCAGATCTTTACTCAGAGTAGAAAAGAAACCTAAAAGAATTGAAAAGGAATTGAAGAAGCCCATTCAGAAACAAGAAAATTACATTGCGATTTGGGTTCGATCTCGATGAAAACAATACATCAATGAGAAGTTAGTTCAATAAGTTTAGTACATTTTTTTTTTTTTATTTTTATTTTAATTTCTTATATTCTAATAGAATATAGATTAATATAGAATATAGATGATAAAGGGGTCAAAAAGCAGTCTTTCTTGAAAAATGTAAGAAAAAGACCTTTCGTTAGAAGTTTGAAAAAATCCATTATGAAAAAGAAAAGAGGGTTGAAATCGACACATTGATTCCTTTTTGTTTGCGATTTTTGGAGAACCGTATGCATCAAAAGATGCATGTACGGCTCTTAAGGGATAAAATTTGATCCTAATCAATCGACTTTATCGAGAAAGACTACTTTTTTTAGGCCAAGAGGTTGATAGTGAAATATCGAATCAACTTATTGGCCTTATGGTATATCTCAGTATGGAGGACGATAACAAAGATTTATATCTGTTTATAAATTCTCCGGGCGGATGGGTAATACCCGGAATAGCTATTTATGATACTATGCAATTTGTACAACCAGATGTACAGACAGTATGCATGGGATTAGCCGCTTCAATGGGATCTTTTATTTTGGCAGGAGGAGAAATTACCAAACGTCTAGCATTCCCTCACGCTTGGCGCCAATGATTCTTTTATTTGAGAAAAAAAGAAGACTATGCCTTCACCATATGAATATTTAGTAATAATAGCATGGCACTTTGAGTTCGATATGCAAATTTTTGTTTTCAAAACCATTCGATTATGTATCGAAAGAGTAGTATGAAAGAGGGGGTATTTACGATTTTATCTGATCTATCAGGAGCCTATTTCAGTGTTCAGTGTCACAAACTTTTTAGTTTTAAGTTTTCACACCGGAAAGCTTTTAACAATATTTATGTTATGAAAGAATATGAAAAAAAACAATATTTTTTTTAAACTATTTTGAAAAAAAAAAGAAACTTTTGGATTGCTGAATAAGAGACGAGACGAAATAATAAAGCAACGGAACCATCATAGTATTTTAAAAATACTCTCAAACAAAAAGGAAGGGTGGTTATTGGATCATTTACTGATCTGGGTCTGATAGACCTAGTATATTTTCTATTTCTTTGATGAAAGGTAAAAATAAATTCCATAGTAGAGCCGTATGCAATACGCAAAAGATGCCCGTACGGTTGTTCAATTCTATCTTTGTTTGTTTTTTTTTTTATTATTTTTATTTATCTCTCTCACCTTATCGTGTGAGATAAGGGTTTATTATGTTATATCATCAGGGTAATGATCCATCAACCCGCTAGTTCTTTTTATGAGGCACAAACGGGAGAATTTATCCTGGAAGCGGAAGAACTACTGAAACTGCGCGAAACTATCACAAGGGTTTATGTACAAAGAACAGGTAAACCTTTATGGCTTGTATCCGAAGACATGGAAAGGGATGTTTTTATGTCAGCAGCAGAAGCCCAAGCCCACGGAATTGTTGATCTTGTAGCGGTTGAATAAAAAATTAGCAGCAAGGATTCCTCGAAAATAAACAATTTGAGATTCCATTTTTTCTTCTTAATTTTATCTTCTTATCTTAATCTTCTTACCAGATTTAATAGAATAGTTAGAATATTTCTATTAATTAATCTATTTATTAATATAATAGAAGTACATCGGGTTAGGATTGATCTAAACCGGTTCATTATGTATACGATGTATACGACTCACCATGCCAACTATGAAACAACTTATTAGAAACACAAGACAGCCAATCCGAAATGTCACGAAATCCCCCGCTCTTCGGGGATGCCCTCAGCGCCGAGGAACGTGTACTAGGGTGTATGTGCGACTCGTTCATATCATAGACTAAGACAAAAGAAAGGAAGGAAACAAATTTTTGCAGTATCGATGATCGGTTAAGATAGTGTGAATGGAAGAACTCCATTCACACTATCTTAACTTAAAAAAAAAAATAAATCTATTATATTAATAATATATATATTTCTATTGTGTATTAAATTTATGGTTTCGATTGGTGCAAAACCAATCACCTCAATTTGCAATTTAAGATGAGAAAGACTTCCCCATTGGTAGCAAATGGTTATCCATTAAGTGGGGAAAATCCTATTTCAATTAAAGAAAAATTTTGCCCTTAATTTTACAAGAACGGACTAAGAGGGTCAGCTACCCAGCTAATCTTCATACTTAAATACCGTTACTGTATAGCCAGATTTCGTTGTGAAAGACCATTACTAGATATTTCATGGGTAGAGCCAAAGAGTGTGAACTGTACAAGTTAACAATAACATTGATTAAATGAAGGAAGGGGCTCCGGTGTATAGAGAGGACCTCGCCGTTTAAAAAGTAATCATAGAAACGATGGAACCCGCCATTTTTTTATCTATTTCTATTTAATTTACTATGTTTTTTGATACCTAGTATCAATACAATTTCTTATTTCGAGGTTAAATGCTTAGAAAAAAAATAAAAAAATCGTGGTTGGGAAGGTTATAGTAGCAAAAGCCATTGGAATTTATATTTTATACATTGGAAGAATCCATTTTTGTTATTAATAGACTACGAAGGGGAAAAGAATAACTGAAAGAAAAAAATTCAAATAGTTATTCACCAAAGTCTCATTTATTCAATGACCAGAATTAAACGAGGATATATAGCTCGGAAACGAAGGACAAAAATTCGTTTATTTACATCAAGCTTTCGCGGGGCTCATTCAAGACTTACTCGAACTATTACTCAACAGAAAATAAAAGCTTTGGTTTCGGCTCATCGGGATAGAGATAGGAAAAAAAGGGATTTTCGTGGTTTGTGGATCAGTCGAATAAATGGAGTAATTGGCGAGAATAAAAAAATATACTATATTTACAGCAATTTAATGCATAATCTGTACAAGAGGCAATTGCTTCTTAATCGTAAAATAGTTGCACAAATAGCTATATTAAAAGGGAATTGTCTTTTTTTGATTGCCAACGAGATCATAAAAACAAAAATTCCCCGGAGCCTGAACTCCGGGAAGGTAGTAGAATAGAGATTTGTATGATAAAATAGAATTAATATGATAGATAAAGTCATCAAAATGAACAACCACGCTCAATAAAAAAAGATTTATCCTTCTTTTCTTCACCTATTCTCTTTTTTCTTACAACACAACAACCAAAATTGGATTGTCGTAGTTTTCGAACAAAACATCAATCCACATTTGATTGGAGTTTCGATTCAAATTAGAATTCAATTGAAGAGTAACTCTATTTTTTTTTTGTTTTAAGAACAGTAGTAGTAGTTCTAGCAGTCGACTCGCTTTTTTCAAATTGTTTTTCATTATTAAGAAAAGGTAACGAAGATAAAATACGAGCTTGTTTTATAGCAATCGTAATTAATCGTTGTTGTTTTAAGGTCAATCTATTCACACGTCTAGATAATATTTTTCCCTGTTCACTAATAAATCGACTAATTAAACTCATGTTTTTATAATCAATTCGATCCCCCGATTGGATCGGGGGCAAACGCCTACGAAAAGATCGCTTGGATTTAAGAAAGAGTCGCTTAGATTTATCCATGGTTTGTTTATTCCTATCCCGAAAATCACATTTCTTAAAAAAAGGATTTGTTTTATTTCTTATTCTTACTTTCTTATATATATAGATTTAATATATGTTGTTATATAATGAAATATATGTTATATAATGTTATATGTATATAATTTATTTTATATAATATATATGAAAAATAGATCATTTTTCATGTTCCTTGGAAGACTAAGACACAAGCGATCCATTTTCTCTATTTCTTTATCTCTGCGTGAATCATATGTTTGCAACAACAGGGACAGAATTTTCTCAATTCCAATCGACTAGGCGTATTGTGTCGATTTTTTTTAGTAATATATCTGAAAATACCCGTTGATTCTTTATTAACATTCTTTTTATCACAACCGGTACATTCCAAAATAACATTTATTCGGATATCTTTACCCTTGGCCATGAACCTCCTTTGGGTTTTTGATTCACTTAACTCTTCTATTTTCGGATTAGAAGCGAAGAAGAAAGGAAAAAAAAAAGTAGAAGTTGATAATTCGAAATCAAATTATGAAAGATTTCGTTCCAATTAATTTAATAATTAATTTAATATAGTACAGTAATAATTAAGTAATAAAAAGATTTCGAACTATATTTCGAATCGAAGCGCAGTACAGTATTTCAGTTTTCATTTAAGTATCTTGTATGATATTGTTGTCCCCGCCTTAGCATTCCATTTCCATTTCTGGTCTCACTCTATTATTAATAGAATTATTAATAGAAATGGAATTGAATTCAAAATTCAATTCCATTCAAGCCTGGGTCAGATTCCGAGTTTCACTGAAGCCGAATCCACCTTTATTCTTTCTCTTTTCTAACTTATTTATTCTAATTCTCAAACTAAAAAAAAAAAAAAGAAATAAAAAAAGAGGAGATTAATCACCGATATTTGATTGGATCTCTAATCTTCTTCACCCCTTACCGTGCCAATAACTAGAATGAAAAAAAGGGGAATATCAATGCGTCCGGGAATAAACGATTGATCTCTATCAAGAGACCCGCTAAAGCCCCAAACCATAGAGTACTTACCACTGGTGCCACGGAAAGATATGTTTTTAGATCTCGCATTTTAAATCCTCCTTCTTTTTATTCTTTATTCTTTATTGTAATTTGTAATATATAATTACATATAGGAATATGATCAGATCGTTATTTAGTTAATAACCACTTGTATTTGTCGGCAGAAGTCCTAATTCAAATTGAAATGTACAACGATTCATTAGATATTTTTTTTAACTAAAAAAAGAGGTCTATTTCTGCCTGAGAATTCCCTAAAAATCATTTTACTTAGGGGAATTTCCTATTTTTTTTATCTCATAACATAATAAGTCTTTTATTATTATAATTTTTCTTATTATAAGAAAATTCTTATTCTTAATTCTATTACTATTTATATATATTCTATATAATAATAGTAATTATAGAATTTAATTATAGAATTAGATATATAGATATAATTCTATATCTATAATAGAATATTCTTTTTTTTATAGATTCTTTTTTTTTTATTTAATTATTTAATTCTATTAATTAATTCTATATTTTTATTATTAATATTAATATAATATATTTGATTATTAATAGAATATATTATTCTATATTTCTATATTATTAATATAATATTTCTATATTATTAATATAATATTAATATAATAATAGTTAATTATATTCTATTATTATATTATGATATTATATTAATATCAAAAATATTTGGAATTATTCTATTTTTTCTATTTTTATTTTAAATATTAATATTCTTATTTTATTAAATATTAATATTCTTATTTTATTATTATTAATTAAATATTCTTATTTTATTAATTAAAATAAATTAATTAAAATCAAAATAAAATATTATTATTTTATTTTTCTATAGATAGCTATAGAATATTTTGATTTTTCATAATATTTTGATTTTTCATACTCTATTCTATATTATAGGATATGAAACTAAAAAGAAAGATAAAAATGGCAGGATAATTGATATATATATATATCAACGGAGAAAAAAATGTGGAAAACAAGACAAAGATTCTTTACAATGACACTGGAAACCAATGGAAAGGGATGTAGCGCAGCTTGGTAGCGCGTTTGTTTTGGGTACAAAATGTCACGGGTTCAAATCCTGTCATCCCTATCCCTAACTATTACTTATCGTATGAGCAGTAACAAGGGATCAATTGAGACCGATTCAAATTGGACATACATACTCAATATCAATATATATCAATATATTGATATAGTATATACATGCAAGATGTATTGGGGTTACATAACATTTTTTATGATAATAAAGCGCTCTTAGTTCAGTTCGGTAGAACGCGGGTCTCCAAAACCCGATGTCGTAGGTTCAAATCCTACAGAGCGTGATTCCATTCTTGTTAGATTGAGAATTACACTGAAATAATGGAACAGCAGTCTAAAGTCTGCATTTGACCCCCTGCGGATTATATTAGGATTAAAACAAATAAATAGGAGGTCAAGAAATAAAAGAGATGTTAATTAGTTAATTAATCAAAGGTCCAACTGATCACCACGTCGATATTGTAAATATGCAGTTACAAATAATCCAGCCAAAGTAATAGGAATTAGACCTAATACGATTCCAAATAGAAAAACTTCAATCATTTTTATTTTTTTTTAAAGGGAAAGGGGGAGGTAATATTTATCCTTAAATATGAATCTGTATTGACCATGAATCTCAATGCCCAAGAATTTGAAATTGAGACAGTAAAGAACTATAGAATATCTGGAATATCACAAAAAT